TTTTTTTTATTATTTTTTATTGAAGTTTCCAATAAGATATTATTAGATTAGGTTTTAGGTTTCATGTCAATTGCGAAATATCTCCTTTATTGAAATTGAATTGAAATTGAAACGCTTTCTCAAAAATAAAATAAATAAAGGTATGTAAGATACTTTTTTACATTTCTAGGATTACATTAAACAAAAGGATTCGCAAATAAAAGCGCCAATGCCACGACCAGCCCGTAAATTGTTAAAGCTTCCATAAAAGCTAGACTAAGCAATAAAGTACCTCGTATTTTACCCTCTGCTTCTGGTTGCCTCGCAATACCTTCTACGGCTTGACCTGCAGCAGTACCTTGACCAACTCCAGGTCCAATAGAAGCAAGCCCTACAGCCAATCCAGCAGCAATAACGGAAGCAGCAGAAATCAGTGGATTCATGGGTAAGTTCCTCGCACTAAAAAAAAAAGAAATGGTTAATGATACAATCAACCAATGGATTATTACTTAATATTTTATCACTAAGATCCATCGGGTGGAGAAGTAACTCAAGATTCTGAATTAAAATACAAATTTTATTGAATCAACTGAATCGTCAGAACTACTTCGATATCTTTTTTTTTTTTACTTTCTACCCACAATGGGTTTTTTGTAAATCGATGTACACACAGCTCTAGTTATTGCATTTTTTTCGAACCATTCTTTCATCAATTCTTTGTTCTTTACTCTATTCCATTCCCAAGTTCATCTGTTTTGTTTTTTCATTCAATCCACGCATAGTCACAGACGAAAGAGAAGAAAATAGTATTGAAATCCATCTACATATAAATACAGTGGACTGTAAATTGTAAATAAAATAGATTTTAGATAGGAATAATCTATAGGGATAATCCTATATAACTAATGAATATCTAATATCACATATACATTTGTTTCTTCTATAACGTGTACTATCCTGTCCGCATTTCATATTGAATGGTATTCTAGAATCATTTTTGAAAGATACACACGGACTGGACTTATAGACATTACATATATCTAATTTGACCTCCCTCAGTCATCCTTTTTTTGATTCCGTAATATAGTCCATCTTTACTCGTACGATTGATTTTAGACCAAATATACTATGATATATATTTGTATCAGTATCTATTATGTCCCCCAACCGATTGGATTCTCTTGAGCCATGCATGAATTGGAATCAGTTTAAAAGAAAAAACGATTTTGAAGACTAGTTAATGATGACCTTCCATGGATTCGCCTATATAAGCCGCAGCTAAAGTTGCAAAAATAAGAGCTTGAATACCACTTGTAAATAAGCCAAGAAACATAACGGGTATAGGAACTAATGAAGGTACTAAAGAAACAAGAACAACAACTACTAATTCATCAGCCAATATATTCCCGAAAAGTCGAAAACTCAGAGATAAAGGTTTTGTGAAATCTTCTAGGATATTTATTGGTAAAAGAATTGGAGTTGGTTGAATGTATTTTTTGAAATAACCCAATCCTTTTTTGGTAAGACCTGCATAAAAATATGCTACTGACGTGGGTAAAGCTAAAGCAACAGTAGTATTTATATCATTCGTGGGCGCAGCTAACTCTCCGTGAGGTAACTGTATGATTTTCCAAGGTAAAAGAGCACCTGACCAGTTAGAAACAAAAATAAATAGGAACATAGTTCCTATAAAGGGGACCCAAGGACCATATTCTTCTCCAATTTGGGCTTTGCTCAAATCTCGAATAAATTCAAGGACATATTCGAAGAAATTCTGACCACCGCTCGGAATGGTTTGTGGATTCCGAACAGCTATAATGACTGAACCTAATAAGATAGCAATTACGACCCAAGAAGTGATAAGTACTTGGGCATGGATTTGTAAAGCCCCTATTTGCCAATATAAATGTTGGCCTACTTCTACACCCGATATATCATATAATCCTTTGAGTGTTTTAATGGAACACGGTATAACATTCATATTGTCCTCTGATAGAAATCGAACTTCAAAAAAAAGAATTATTTTGATTCAACCATTTCTTTATGAACTCACCTACTTTAATAATAAATCGATTATTTCCAAGTAATCACATAAGATCAATATCCCAAGTACTTTTTTTTTTATTTATCTCATTTAAAAAATTCAGGAATAGTAACCGATCCAATAAATCTATGGAATTACCAAATCAAATAATTAAGCAATTTTCTTATTTTTTTTTTTTTTTTTAATAATAATCAACGATTTCCTATATAGCTATAACGACCCTCGCAAATTGCAAATACTAATTTGTTAAGAATCAATCGGATTGAAGCTATAGCATCATCGTTGGCTGGAATCAAAATATCTGCAAGATCTGGGTTACAATTTGTATCGATTAAACAAATTGTCGGAATCCCCAAAATGGCACATTCTTGAAGAGCCATATATTCTTTTTCCTGATCAACGATGATTACAATATCGGGCAAACCCGTCATATATTTGATCCCACCCAGATATGATTGCAGGGCAGATAATTTTCTCTTCAACATCGCCGCATCTCTTTTGGGGAGACGATTCAGTTTCCCCATGTTTTGTTCTGCTCTTAAGTCCCTGAACTTATGAAGTCTCGTTTCCGTAGTGGACCAATTCGTTAGCATACCGCCAAGCCATTTTTTATTAACATAATGACACCGAGCCCTTATTGCGGCCGATGCTACTGAATCCGCTGCTTTATTTTTGGTACCAACGATTAAAAAGCTTTTTCCCCTACTTGCTGCATCAAAAACTAAATCACAGGCTTCTGATAAAAAACGAGCAGTTATAGTAAGATTTGTAATATGAATTCCTTTACGTTTTGCGGAGATGTAAGGGGCCATTCTAGGATTCCATTTCTTAGTACCATGACCAAAATGAACTCCTGCTTCCATCATCTCCGGCAAATTAATGTTCCAATATCTTTTTTTCACTTTCCCCCACATTCCCTCTTTGTTTTTTGTAAAGAGACGAGATACCCTAAAAAAAAATAATGATTGTTCCGAGGGAACCTTCTAACGGGGATTGACCGTCGATACGCGGTTCAAACCATTACATTAATTTCTTTTTATTACTTATTTTTTTTTTTACCCTTTTTTTTTACCAAATCAATGATCGGACCAGATAAAATAAATAGTGAAATAAAAAAAAAAAAAAATGAATCAATCCTTAGGAATTCGTAAATGATTGTTCTGATGTCTCATATAAATTGTCTTGGATGCAAGAACAAAATAATTCTCTATGGTGTAACAAAATATCTCTCATTTCTAAGTCGAATAGATTATTCTTTTTAATTTCCAAATGAATGTTCTTGTCTTGTCTTGAACGGTGCACTAATTTTTGGAATCCGGTACCAACAGGTATAATCCCCCCCAGAACAACGTTCTCTTTCAGTCCTTTCAACCAATCAATACGCCCTCGTAGAGCAGCTTTTGCTAAAACCCGAGTAGTTTCTTGAAAACTCGCTTCGGATATGAAACTTTGAGTATTCAAAGATGCTCTCGTTATTCCCAATAAGATTGCCCGATAACAAATCGCTTCGTCTAAAGCACGTCCCGCGCGTTCTGCTCGCAATAATCCGATTAATTCTCCAGGTGAAAAAACATTAGACATTCCATCTTCTGAAACCAACACTCTTGATGTTACTTGACGTACAATAATTTCTATATGTCTATTATGGATCTGTACCCCCTGGGATCGATAAACCTTTTGAATCCTATTAACCAAAGAAATACGACTTTGGGCTATGGTTAGCTCAGATCCAATCATGAATCCCCAGGGTCTTCCAAGAATTCTTGATATACATTCGTTCCAACTATTAACTCTCTTTTCGAGGTTCATCGATATGGAATCAATCGAACGCACTTCTAAGACTTGTTCCACTTTTGGAAGACCCTGCGTTATGTCACCAGATCTCGATCTTTCATATATAAATGTAACTAATCTATCTCCTTCATAAAGTATTTTCCCATAATGACCATGAACAGTTGCTCCCAGAGTGACCAAATAGGGCTTCGCTGATCTTATCACTAAGGAATCAACGTGAACGATTATAATTTGACCAGATTTTTTTATGTTTATGTTCGGTCCATATTTGAATAGACATACATTTTCACAAAAGAATTGTCCAAGGCTAATTATTGTGGATGTCTCTTCACAATAATTGTGACGGAGAAAGCACCAATTCAAACGGAATGGATTCAAGATAATGTTACTGCATGGATCGAAACTATAAATCCTACTATTTTCATCTATTAAACCGTATTTAAGTACTTGGAAAGTCTGTTTAGAATTGTCAAGTAGCAAAAATCTCTTTAACAAGATCTGATTATGAGTTATTAAATGGTAAGATGAATAAAAATTCGCTATTTTAGGTACAATAGTACCTAGAGAACCCAGAAAATCCATAATTGGAATTATGTTCTCCGATTCTTTTGTCACATTCTTATATTTCGAACCATTAAATGGACCAATTTGAGAACAATTGGATGATGACAAAATTATCAAAGATTGGCATTCTTTATTTCGATTCAACAAGGTCCCCATACCGATAGTTTCTTGGTCTTGAGTAAGTGATTGAATCTTCGACTTGGAATAAAAAGGATTGATATTGGTGCTATTTAATCCATTATCGGGAATCAATCCCGAACTCCCCGTATCATTCCTTTTTACGGTATATGAAATAGTGGACTTGATTAAATCAATTCTTATGAAATCGCGAATTAGATCATTTGCTCTTACCTCAATAAAGGAAGTATGAACCTCTTCTATAGAATCATTTTGTTCTTGGTCCCAATTCAATACTAAGCAAGTCCGAACTAATTGACTACTTGTGTGATAAATTCCGCGAATTGACTTGCCATTTCCATAATGGATATAATTGACAACCCTAAGTTGGACATTATCTTTTTCCTGTAAGAGGTCCTGAGGGAAAAGTGTTGCTAAATTTATGCCATCAGCTATTTCATATGTGACTACAGGTCGAACTGAAACAAAATACTTTTTCTTGGTGGGTGTGATTCGTTGAACATAAATCCAATTTTTCAATTCTTTTTTTGATTCATTAAAATTTTTCTTTCCCGTTCCCGGTGGTATCAAGATGCCGCTGTGCCTGGATATCTTATCTGTCTCTCCAGGGAAATGGATATTTCCAGAAAAGATTTTCAGTTCAATACTTTTTTTTTTTCTCTCCACTCGGACTAATCCGCCTATTTTGCTTCTTGTATTTAAAGTCAGTCGTGTATGTACTCCAATGAGACTATTGTTCCGGACCATTATGGACGAAGATCCAGGTAAGATATGCACCTCTTCGGGAATGAAAAAAAAGCGATCTACTTTTATTTGTATTTGGTTAAATTCTTTTGTTCCTCGATACTCAATCAAATCTTCCTTTTTTACAATTGAATCTACCTCTACGGTCCCATATTTAGTAATTCCTGAACTGCTTCTTCTATATACTGGATCATCGAAATAAGCAAGAATACTATTTCCACGTAAAATACCATTTATGGGTATTTCAATAGAAATATCAAAACAGGGTATTAGTTCTTTCTCTCGTTCTTGATCATATTGTAATGGGATGATGAATCTATTTCTTCGCCTTTTCGCCAAGAAATCCAAATTCTCTTGAAGAATAGAAGGAGATATGGAATTCCAATGACCATTGGATATGATTCGATCAGATATTGAATATTCAAGAATTTCTCTATTTTTTTTACCAGAAGTATCCAACAATTTATGTTTTACCCGATGATTAGTCATTGAGAGGTCAAAGATATAGATATCTTCTTCTTCGATAGAAAAAGAATGAACATTCATTTGATCTTGATCCTTGTGGAGCGAAAAAGACACTATACTGGATCTACGTGACGCCCCTGCTAATATCCATAAATGACTTGTTTTTGGTAATAAATGAATATTACCATATGGGTATTCGGGTGCATGGTATACATTGGTACTCCAGTGCATTTCTCCCTCTGATTCAGAATAAATATGCTTTCGGACCCTCTCTTTAAAATTTAAAGTGAATGCTCCGGCACGAATCTCGGCAATCAATTGTTCTGATTCCACATATTGACCATTTTGAACTAAAATCAAACCTTTTGGCGGAATATTCAGATTATGTATAATATCTCGACCCTCAAGAGTTACATACAAGTCTATAGAGCATAAAAAAGCAGGATGCCCATGACGGGTACGTGTGCGATGAACCAAATCCTCATTGAATTTGATTTTTCCACTGGAAGGAGCTCGTACATGTTCGGCAGTACCGCCTGTAAATACACCACCGGTATGAAAAGTTCTTAATGTTAGTTGAGTCCCCGGTTCCCCAATTGATTGACTCGCAATAATACCTACGGCTTCTCCCAATTCAACCAGGTCACCATGAGTGGGACTTCGACCATAACATAATTGACAAATCCAAGATGTACTTCTACATGTAAAAGGGGTTCGAATATATATTGGTCGTGCTCGAAAAGTTATGAATCGATTGACAAGTCCAATCCCAATCTCTTGCTTTCGAACGGCAATGCATCGTAGACCCATATATATATCGTCTGCTAATACACGACCAATTAGTGTTTGGACAAAAATTTTTTCCGTCATCCCTTTTCGAGGACTCACGGAAATACTTCGGATAGTACCACAATCCGTTCGACGTACAATAATGTGTTGAACTACTTCAACAAGTCTACGCGTGAGGTATCCAGCATCTGATGTTCGTACAGCAGTATCTACAACGCCTTTGCGGGCTCCGTAGCAGGAAATTATATATTCCGTCAAAGAAAGTCCTTCGCGTAAATTGCTTTGAATGGGTAAATCAATCATTTGTCCTTGGGGATCTGACATTAATCCTCTCATACCCACTAATTGGTGTACCTGAGATGCATTTCCTCGAGCTCCTGAAAAGGACATTAAATGGACTGGATTAGAAGGATCAGTCATACGAAAATTAGGATTCATTTCTTGTCTCAAATATTCACTTGTAGCATACCATATCTCAATGGATTGACGTAATTTTTCTACCGCGTGTACATTCGCATAATGATAGTGTTTTTCCAAAATAAAACGTTGTTGTTCAGCGTCTTGGACTAACCATTCCTTAGAAGGTATTGTTAAAAGATCATCAATCCCCAATGAAATAGACGTAGCAGTGGCTTGCTGGAAACCCAGAATCTTCGATTGATCCAGGATATGTGATGTATATCCCATTCCGAAATGATCTATTAATCTGCTAATAAGTCGTTTCATAGCAGTTCCATCTATCACTTTATTGTAAAAGACCAGATCAGCCCGTTCCGTCATAAATACCCCCATATTATGCTTAATAGGATTCAACAATGGGCCTAAGTCAATGATTCAAAACTTCTTTCCCCTAATCTTGATTCACATAGAAATTCGAGTCTCGCCAATTTTTCCGCCATCAAAATTCCCGAATTCCCACGGCACGGATATCACCTAATCTAATTTTATTAGTTTAAATAACGTATGAATAGGCCCGACAAAAC